TGACTACGTACCACTAAAGGGTTTAATCGCAAACTTAACAGATAACCCAGAAACTCTAAATTATCTTTAGATAATTGATTTATATTGACCTTTTGCGATTGAAACCATACGGAAAAATAACATTGCCATAAATTAACAAAAAAATATTTCCATTTATTCATCAGAAGCGGCGTATCCTTTGTTGCCAGAATGCATCTTCCGTGATATCTAACATAATGTATGAAAGGATCCTTGAGCAACCCTAGGATCGCCGGAAAATTATTAACAAAAACTTTGAAAAAATGTTGTATTTTTCCATAGAAAAAAATTCGCTCAAAAAGGACTTCATAAGATGGCGATCGTAAATGCGAAGACCGCTTGCGTAGAAAAAAAAAGATGGATTCGTATTCACATACATGAGAATTATATAAGAACAAGAAAAATCTTGGATTCAAAATTGATTTTTTTTTAATATAAAAATTCTTACAATTGCAATACTCGTATAAACAGAACCGAAAAAAATGCAAAGAAGAGGCATCTTTTACCCAGTAACGTAGGATTTGAACCAAGATTTCTAGATGGATGGGGTAAGGTATTAGTACATCTAACACATAATTAAAATGTGCTAATTTGTCTTCTAAAAAGGGAAGTATTGAATGAATTGATTGTAAATTATAAGATTTTTTTAATTGTTTTCCTTGAAAAGAGGATCCTAATCTTAGGGAAAATGGAATTTCGACAATCACTGCAAATAAAACAGATATCATTTGATAATAGAAAAGACTGGTATGCCCCAAAAAGGAATTTTGGTTCAAATCCTTAGTGGGAATAATCAAACGATTCTGTTCATACATTCGCAAAATTAAGCGTTTCACAATTAGTGAACTATATTTTTTGTCATAATCCGTATTTTCCAAGAAAATAGAGCGATTTCTATTTAATCTATTTAAACCATGATCATAAGCAAGTACATAAATATACTCCCGAAAAAAAAGTGGATATAGAAAACTCTGTTGCCGAGCCCCATCGAACTCTAAATATCCTTGAAATTTCTCCATTTGGATTGAAATTCGATTTGAACTGAAGGTAAAGTCTTTATTTTCTTGAGTTCTGAAATGACACATAGTGCGATACAGTCAAAATAAGGTATTAGACTACGAAAGCTATAGATACCTCATAAACAGGTAGACTGTTAACCGGATTCTCTATATTTAATAGGTTTCTGTTCGTTATATTATAGAATAACAAAACAAGATGATTAGAAATCCTTTATTTTTTAACCTAATCGCTCTTTTGATTTTGGAAATATATATATTTTTTATCAATATACTGCTTCTTTTACACACTCCAACCTAATCCAAATGGACTAGTTAAAAAAATAATTAGGACTCATGAAAAAATTGATAATAACACGCAAGAAAAAAATGCCTTCCCATACCCGTATTAGGCACTAATCCATTTTTAACATTTAATTAGTTCGGGTAATTTTTCAAATTACGAATGGAAGCTCGTTTCTTTTTTTTTTTCTGGAATCAGGAAAACTGGGTTTTTTATCCATCCATTTATATTTATTCACTTGACCCAAATTGGAATTCTTTTTTTTTTCGATATCAAAATAAGGTTGTACCGATCAGGAAAGCAAAAAAAAATGTTATCTGAATTCTCCCTTGATACGACATGCTATTTTTTCCATTCATTCCTTTCAGGATCAGTCGTGGTCTTACAAACTCTACCGCGGATCTGGACGAATCCTTTTCTTCATACAAATGTGTAAAAGATGCTAGTCGCACTTAAAAGCCGAGTACTCTACCGTTGAGTTAGCAACCCCAAAAAACAAAAAAAGAACGTACTGCAAATATGTAGATACAACCAGAATAAAGAAAAAAATCCAGTCGTGTGTCAGGGATAAATAGATCCATTTATCTATGAGAGAATTATATTTGGTCCATACACTGTTGTCAATATGATTATGAATTTTTCATATAGTGAAAAGAATAGAAAAAAAAAATAAATAAAAAGCTTAACCCCTTGGTTCATTAGTTCATACAATGAATGAAAACTAAGCCAGTTAAGGTAATCTCAAATCTTTTTATACTTTTTAGACCCATTTTTTATGGCCTTTAATTTTTTATGATGAATAAATTATTCATATAATAATATAATATATATATATATTTGTTTTATTCAGAATTAATAATATATTATTTTATATACAGTATTATTTTCTATATAACAGTAAAATTTTGTATTTATAAAAAAATTCGAATTTATATAATCTAGATCCAAAATTTTTTTTCATAAATTTGTTTATGATTATAAAACATAGTAGGGTATTTTTTAGTATTCGTACCTTAGGAGGAATACTAAGTAATAAATAGAAATTCTAACAAATCAAAATAAATATGATGGAAGTGAAAGAGGAGGAAAGAGAAGAGTAGATAAAATTTGATATCAAGCTATATACGAGTCTTTCACATCCTCTTTTTTATATTTCATTAATTCAATTTCGTTTTATTAAGACTTAATTCCGTAAAAATCCCAGCCTTCTTTGAAATATCATGAACTGTTCTTGTTGGTTGAGCTCCTTTTTTAAGAAAATCGAGAATAGCAGGAAGATTTAAAAAAGTTTGATTTGTTATCGGATCATAAAAACCCACCTTGCTAAGATCTCTTCCTTCTCTTCGGGATCGAACATCAATTGCAACGATTCGATAAACGGCTCATTGGGATAGATGTATATGAATAATACCCCCCCCTAGAAACGTATAAGAGGTTTTGGCCTCGTACGGCTCGAGAAAAACAAATTCAATGAGTAGAAGTTCACTTTAACTCTCTGTATAAAATTCAAATAGTAAATTCAAATAAATATTAAATAGAGAAATAAAAACATTAAATAAATTAGCCAGTATTGAAACCCTAAATATTTTTTCCATAAAAAGCATTCATAACATTCGTACTCTCGTAACTCAAGTTAAACAACTCTCAAATATCTCACCGGAGAATCCTTAAGTACTTTTTTTATTGAGTAGTCTCTAGCCCTTTTTTTGTTTGTCTCAGCTTTTAGAATCAATTTTTATTCTTCATTCTGATCTAGTTTTTCAAACAATTGAAAACAGGATTTCCTTGTTTCAGGATTCTTTATCCTTACTTTTAATCTTTAGGTTTAGACATGACTTCGGTGATCTTGAATCGTTTTATTAAAAAAGGGCAGCAACAAGCCCCTTATTTTGTTTATGATTTCTTCTATACAAAGAATCATACAAACGCTTGATTCACGCATGATAGACTTTTTTTTTATTCAAAGAATTTTACAATTTTAAGAAAATTTCCTTTTCCATTGTAAAATTGCTTGAAAGGACTTTTTTTTCAATATAAAAAGACTTACGAAGTTGTTCCAACTTATTGATTCGCACTAACCCTAGATCCTTACTCCTGCGAAAGGAATAAAAACTTTCTATTCTCCTCGAGCTCCATCCTGTACTCTTTTTTATATTCCAAAAAAGTGTAGGACTCTTGTAAAATAGAACACAAAATGTCGAGCCAAGAGCACCTATATTCCTATATAAAAAGTGGCGGATGAAAAAATCCACAGCAGATAATGTCCTTCAATTCAAGTCGCACGTTGCTTTCTACCACATCGTTTTAAACGAAGTTTTACCATAACATTCCTCTAGTTTGTGTAATTGATTCAATTATGGAATCATGAATAGTCATAGTTCAGTCAGTATATCATAATCTATACCTTTTCTTTCTCTATGAATGGAATAGTGAATTTACGCGTAAAGGTTCAGTCAGAATTAAAATGAATCCCATATTAGTTTGAATAGAAATCTCTATTTATATAATTTATATATATAAATAGAGATTTTTTTTATTAAAACTCTTAGAATCTATGGTTCTACCTTACTTACCCGCATCACACACAAATTAAAAAAGCAAATAGATTTTTTTGAATTCGGTTGAAATAATGAAAAATTAAGTTTATTCTTCTTTTCATTTCAATATTTTATTCTTAAAAATTTTGGATTTTTAAACAGAAAGATGGTGTACAAAGGCAATAGAAGATTGATTCTGTAATGACTGTACTCTGGGACGGAAGGATTCGAACCTCCGAATAGCGGGACCAAAACCCGTTGCCTTACCGCTTGGCTACGCCCCATTTCGCTTTTTATTCAAGACTACTAAAAGAGTAATATTCCTATTGGTTGTTCGTCAATTCTAAATTAAATATAGATTACATTGGTGCTAGAGTTTTAACACGTGTAGATAGCAAATCAAACTTACTTTATTGATCATTACATAGAATTCAATTAAGATATTGTATGAAAATATTATTTCTTTCATTCTCATAAGAGAATGAAAGGATTTTTGATTGAGTAAGTTCAACAAAGTCTTTTTAGACTATCTTTCTTTATTTTTTCCTTATATAAAAAATATATTAATAACTCAATCAAAATTAAATTATCCACAAGAACACCAATTTTTGTTATGCTTAATATATTTAATTTGATCTGTATTTGTTTTAATTCCGCCCTTTTTTCAAGCACTTTTTTAGTCGCCAAATTGCCAGAGGCCTACGCCTTTTTGAATCCAATCGTAGATGTTATGCCCGTAATACCTCTTTTCTTTCTTCTCTTAGCCTTTGTTTGGCAAGCCGCTGTAAGTTTTCGATAAAATTCTTAATACTGTCTTAAAAAAATTCACGATTTTTATTCTTCCAACAATTCAAAAGATAAAAAAAAATCTTGACGTATGAACGAACTCTCAATTCAAACATTGCATTTTTTTGGTAGCCATACTAAATCTGGATCATTTATATTTCCTAAATTTTATCCTCTTTTCCCTAAATGAAAGAACCTAATTAGATTCGAGTTCACCAAAAAAATATCTAGATGTTGGTATGCAAATCTGTTTGAATATGAAAGATTCGACTATTATCTTAATTACAAATAACTTTCTGAAACCTTTTTTTTTATTTATTGGTATCAAAATTAGATATTTGATATAAAAATAGAGAATCTATTCTCTTTTTTTTTTTTTAGTAAGATCTTGGAGATTGTGTAATGCTTACTCTCAAACTTTTTGTATACACTGTAGTTATATTCTTTGTTTCTCTCTTCATATTTGGATTCCTATCTAATGATCCAGGACGTAATCCGGGACGTGAAGAATAAAAAAGAAAGGTTTTTTATTGCTTTATTTAATTAGTGGAAATGCTCGAATTTTATTAGGATTTTATCTATTACACACCATCAAAAGGAGAAGGGGAAAGAGAGGGATTCGAACCCTCGGTACGATTAACTCGTACAATGGATTAGCAATCCAACGCTTTAGTCCACTCAGCCATCTCTCCTAATCGAAAAGGGATACTTAATTAGGTTCCATTAAAAAAAAAAAAGGCTTAAAAAAGAACCTTCTCCGCTTTATTCTTAAAAAGCTTTCTTTTTTTTTTTTAGATATTCTTTATTATATATATATTTTTTCATTTTCTATATTTTATTATATATATATAATTTCTTTTTTATTATATAAATATATTTATCCTCTATTTATATATATATAATATATAATAACTGTTTTTATAGAACTTTCTCAGTAATTCTAGTTACATTAAAAATTTATCTAAAGATTAGATAAAGAAAAGGCGCGAACTCGAAAGAGAAATAAATAAAACCATAATCATAGAAATAGAGAATCCTTTTTTTATTTTGTCTCGTCAAAACACAAGTAAAAGATCTTTTTTTTTTTAATAGCCTGGCCTGGTCAGTCCCCAGCCGGGCCTTTTTTTGTTAAAATTAAAAAGACTCATCCGATGGATTTTTAGACAAAAAAAGAATTGAAATTAAAAAAAAGTGGAATTGAATTCGCTTTTACTAATTTTATTAAGTCCACGCTAGAGTTTTCTAAATTTTTTCAGATTTTTTTATTACACCCCCGATTACTTTGTTCGACAAAAGGTTAATTTATATGCAATAATTGCATTGTAGCGGGTATAGTTTAGTGGTAAAAGTGTGATTCGTTCCTTTAATCCCTTTAATAGTTAAAGGGTCTCTCGGTTTGATTCATCTTCCGATCAAAAATTTTATTTCTTAAAAGGATTTAGTCCTTTCCCTTTCAATGAAAGATTCAAGGAAGATTATAGATTCTCGTAATTTGTATCCAAAGACTCTAATCAATTGTAAATTTGGATTATGAAATTCCGAAACATAATTTTTGAATTGGATGACTATTGACAATTCAATAAGTATAACAAGAGGATCCATGGATAAAGCTAGAAAAGTGTCTTTCTAATCGTAACTAAATCTTCAGTTCTATTCATTGTTTGGTATAGAAAAATTGAAGCAAAATAGCTATTAAACGAAAACTTTGGTTTACTAAAGACATCGACATATTATATTGTTTTAGCTCGGTAGAAACCAAATACTTTTCCTAAGGATTCCGTTAAATAGAAATAAAGAACGAAGTAACTAGAAAGATTGTTCGAGTTCGCCTGATCTATCTTCTAGAAGGATCATCTAGAAAGCAAAAATTTCTGTGAAAGTACCCAGACGGAAAAAAAGCTAACATAGATGTTATGGGTCAATTTTTATTTCGTTCCCGTCTTTTTTTATTTGGGAATTTCTCCATCCATCATAAAGGAGCCGAATGAAACCAAAGTTTCATGTTCGGTTTTGAATTAGAGACGTTAAAAATATAAAAATGATCGATCGACGTCGACTAAAACCCCTAGCCTTCCAAGCTAACGATGCGGGTTCGATTCCCGCTACCCGCTCTAAATTCACAATTGCCCCTTTTTTTTATTAGAGACAATTTTCTATATTAGAATTGTCTAATAGCAATTGTGTATTGAATTCACTTCAATACACAATTGCTAAAAAGATTTCGCACATTCTTTTTTTTTAACAATTGGAAAGTAAAAAAAAGCGAAAAGCGTCCATTGTCTAATGGATAGGACATAGGTCTTCTAAACCTTTGGTATAGGTTCAAATCCTATTGGACGCAATATCAATATATCTATATTGATATTTATCTATTATTTCCATTTCTATATATTTATATAATATCTATTTCGAAAAAAGATAAGAAATAAATAGACTAAGAAAGAAATTCTGAATGCTTTAAGATTTAATATTAAACAGATATTAGTTATATACTTCTTTCTATTATATATACGTGACTTATAGACTTCTATTTATAGAATTTCTTAAAAATTTAATTAAAATTAAAGAGTCAAATTGACTAAAGAATCAAAAATAAGAACGATCCGTTTCGTTTCTTTTTTTATACTTTCTCCTGAAGTAGAAAACGTTCTAGTTGCTCTTGAATACCTTCTTTCAAAAAGCTTTCTGCTTCAGCGGTTAATGTCTTGGTAGAGGCTATGATTTCTTCAAACTGAGGTTTATTCGTTTTTAAGTAAGTGCGTAACTGAACGAGAAATTTTCTTACTTGTCCAATTTCTAATCCATCCAGATAACCATTTGTTCCGGTATAAATGGTCATTATCTGTTCTTCCACTGTGAG